CATCACCCCCTTTATCAACCTCTTCATCATCCTCGTGAAGCTCATACTGTTCATCATAATACTCTTCCTTATCCTCTTCATCCTCTCCAGGATACTCTCCATCACCCTCTCCAGCATACGCTCCATCAGACCCATAGAAGGGAAATCCCAATTCATTGGGAATGTCGATACAATCCAATAGAAAGTCCAAAGGGCTCCATATTCTAGGAGCCCAAACTATGTTAGTGACGAACTCCTGTTCCGGGTCGAGGACTCCTTCGCAGTCTTCCAACCCCAATTCGGATCCTTGATAGAGAAATTCCGCATCAAGGATAGAAAAATATCCATTTTGCATCATATCTAAGGGATTCCTTGGTTCGGGCCGAAGAAGCAATGTCGCTCGATCATTATCAAACTGACTGCAATCCTTTTCTGTCCGTGAGTCTCCCACCAGAGCGCCTTCTACTTCTAATAGGCCATGAACTAGATCAGAATCATCCTCAGCGGGTCTATAAGAAGTGATCCCAGTTTCGGGTCCGCAAAGAGTTTGAGCGACCGATCCGGCAGAACAACTCAAAAGATAAAGAAGTATCGTTAATTTCTTCATGCTCGTTCCAAGTTCGAAGTACCATTTGTACAAATAAGAATGCCCTTTCTTCCATGAGTTCTTCTTGATATAGATAGATATAGGATCTATGAGGCAATTACTTAGAAGTACATTTTGTGCTACAGCCCTTCCTATCTGATAGAAAAGGATCCTCCGATCCTGAGACGATCTTACCCGGGATTGAAAATCCCAAGTTTGTCTATGAAGAGCAGATAGAATTGTATTAGTGTCTATAATTGATTTCTTCTGTGTAATACTAATCGATAGGGCCTCGTTGGTAAGTGCTGCAAGATCTCGTGCACTGGAACCCATGGTTATGTACCCGAATCTATTAGTATGAAACATTTGATTTTCCAAGCGAAATCCCCTAGTATATGAAAGAGTGAGAAAGTGCTTTCGTTGGTGTGGAATAGGAAGCCTTCGTATCTTAATGCACGTATTTAATTTATTCGGACCTATTAGAGTGGGATCCACCTTTTGGGGAATATGAGTCGAAGCAATAACAAGAAGATTTTTAGTGGAACATCTTTCACAACCCCCGGAGAGATGGTTCACTAATAGACCGAGGGATAAGCAATCCGACTCCCACCAACGCAGATTATGAATGTTTGGCATCCATATTATGCAAGGAGACATTGCTTTTGCTAATTCGAATTGAAGGTTGGTATAAGATGGGGGGTCTAGTACCTCCGGCACCGCCTCCCAAGCTATCATTTCCCACCCAGTTAACCCTTCCAGCCTATGAGTCATATGCCTATCAATCTCCCTATCATCAATCTCCCTATCATCAATCTGACTCTCATCAATCTGACTCTTATCAATCTCACTCTCATCACGATTCAGATGCTCCCCACGAGCCCAAAGATCAATATCCTCAATAAAACTATCACCAATACCATTTCCCACACGACCAAGACTACGAAGAATGTTAAGAATGCTAGCCACAAGGCCCTGAATAATAAAATCAAACTCAGGCTCCTCCTCCTCACCAAAACCAAGAGGCTCAGAAGGAGAAGGAGAAGGAGGAGGACCATACTCAAAAGAACTATTAGCATCCTTATAAATATGAAAATTAAAATCCTCCTCCTCATCGTCAACATAATCATCATCATCATCATCATCATCATCATCATCATCTACAGGCTTGCGGAACCTGTCCGTAGATACCGTAATGAAAGGAACATAAGAGTTTGTCGCTAGGTATTTGACCAAATAGGATCGTCCAGTTCCTCTAGAACCTATCACTAAAATACCACTGGCGGGGGGTAAGGCTAAGCGGAGCGAAAAGGGTTTTCCAGGAGATGGGAAATCAAAACTATACGGGGTTTGTGAATAAGTGATTGTCTGATAATGAGCAAGGAATATCCGTCTTTCCGCTAAACAGGATGTATTGCACTCATAATTCATTAGAGACTTTTTATGAATGTCAACTAAGTCCCGTAAGTAATTTGCTCCCGGTTGTTCAATCGTTTGATAACCAGAGTCATTCTTTGAGAAATGATCACTATGAGTCAGACTCCATAGAATTTGATCAATCTCAATCCTTTTGTCTGTCGTTAAGGTGCAGAACTGAACCAAGAATTCTCTTTCTTCATCATCAATCCACTCACTTCTTGCGACCCAGGATTCTACTTGATCATCAGCCCAACCCCCGTTCATAACCCCATCCCTGTCCACACCCCCAGCCCGGTCCACAACCCTATCCCTGTCCACAACCCCATCCCTGTCCACAACCCCAGCCCGGTCCACAACCCCATCCCCGTCCACAACCCCATCCTCTTTCACTTTTCTTATCTTCACTTTTCTTATCAATGAATAGATCTCTTTACTTGTATGACTTAGATGGCTCGTATTTCTCGAAAAAGCGATTCGACCGATGGGATTTGGTATCTTACTTATGAGATCGATGATATC